GCAGCAAAGAGATATTTCATCTAGCAGGAAATCTCGATTTTTGAGTCCAAGAAATAGGATCAAACAAAGTGCGTGACATAGTAATGAATAGGGCTTGTATTTATTAAATGTGCGTAGATAGCTATCTATTTATACGTTTCTATAGATATGTTAGATATGTTTCCTCCTTAATTTTTATTGCGGGTGGATTCGAGACCGCACATACCGCACTATAGCTAAAAAGTTATTTTCTAGTCAATTTGCTATTCAAGGAAAAATGGGAGCACGGCAATTTACTGAGAATTTGCTATCGGGATCATATCATATAGGGGGAAGATGGGCGATTAGCTATTTGTATAAGCATTTCTGCTCTGGGGTTTCCATCGACTTTTAGTTGCAAACAGAATGGAAATTGGTTTATTGAAAAGAATTAATACGGGTTAGTTTAGTTAACTATCAATATATCAATTTATATATTATTAGATATATTATATTATATATATTATTATATAATAGAATAGGGATTCTAAAATAGGGATTAGGAATCTCAAATTTTCAATTCAAATACAAGAATCATTCATCAATTTCAAGTTACATTTCATAGTTAATGGTTCCAATTTGCCCCGAATTATGACTTTGGTGACGGAAAAATCACATTAAGTTTTTTTTTCAATATCAAAAGGAAAAGTTTTTGGATATTTATGTTTTGAGATACTATCCATATAAACATAGAACCAAAGGAATGGACCCAATACAAAAAACGATGGGTTTATTTCGGGCAAGGGATTAAAGAAAATGGGATTAAAAATGAAAAATCCAAGTGAAATAAAAAAGAAAGAAATTAAGTAATCCCACATCCCATCCAAAGAAAGAAAGAGAGACTATTCTCATCTATTTCGTAAGGTATTATTTTGGTTTGGCGACATGGCCGAGCGGTAAGGCGGGGGACTGCAAATCCTTTTTCCCCAGTTCAAATCCGGGTGTCGCCTGATCAACAAAAAGGAGAAAATCTTGTATTTTATTTGGCTGATATAACTCGATTAGTTTTTCTCCAGCAGAAGCAAACGTAGGAAAAGGCCTTTGGATACTTGCTTGATTCTAAACATCTGGAAGTTCCGTTTTCTAAACAGAAAGTGCTAGAAATGCTTGCCTTTAGGATTCTGGGTAAGATTCCCCGAAAGATTCGAGTAGTGGAATGAAAAAAATTTCATATAAGGATTTCCTGATTCCATTCCACTACGTAATGGGGTCTTTCATTACTGGTTCTTGAATTCAATTCGATAGCCTGATGGAAAATTTACTTTTTTTGATAGATAAGATGCACTACACCTCGAAAAAATGCAAAAATCAAGAATGAATTAAATTTCTTTTCAATAAACCAAAATCAAGAATGAATAAGTGATCCTCGGGTTGATCCCGGAGATAAATATTAGACAGTAATGATTAGATGAAACGGGAAACAGAGGGATGGAGTAGATCGTTATCTACTCCTGAATCTAAATTCATTTTTAGGGCTTTTCCCTAATTTTTTACCTAATACCTAACCTAACTAAAATAGATAAAATAAAAGACAAGAAAAGAAAGAATTTTCTACATCTTATCTTAAGATTCAGCGGATTCCCCCTGATATTTCCAAACGTGTGACTGCGTATTTTTTTATGCTTACCCCCTTACGATTCCACTAGAAAAAGAGTATCACTTGTTGGAAGCGGATTTATTGGAGCCTTTCATCAACGGCGTTAGGTCAGAATCCCCCTTTTTTTGACTATGCGCCATTGATCCCACTATTATTAGTGAACACTAGTGGAATATCCTTCATAGAGACAGGAGACATAATTTACATGGATATAGTAAGTCTTGCTTGGGCTGCTTTAATGGTCGTCTTTACTTTTTCTCTGTCCCTCGTAGTATGGGGGCGAAGTGGACTCTAAAGGCACTACTAATTGATTGACGTGAAGAATCAAGCTGTATGGATTGTTTTATAGACACACTTTTTTATTTTAAAAAGCCCTTCTTTTTTTTTTTGATGTATATCTATTTTATGGATACATAAAATATAAAGATATAAAGTATATAATATACAACTTCTTCCATTACAATAAGCATAATTGGGAGTATGCTAGCTTAGTATGGTAGAAAGATGCTTTCTACCATACTATCGGATCTCATATAATAGTATCCCGCTAATTCGCATTCCACTTACGACGCAAAATTCCAATTAATCCTTTTGATTTCTTCGATAGGTGCCTCAAAAAAACAATCAAGTTTCATTCAACTTAATCACTTTGACTCACGGTTTTTACATATATTATAAGTAAAAAGGCAGTAGGAACTAGAATGAAGAGTGCAGTAGCAATAAATGCGAGAATATTGACTTCCATAATCTCAGTGTTTGTTATTTTTTATTTTTCATTTTTATTAGGCAATAATTCGGGATTTAATCCCATAGAGATGAGCAAATTTTCACCCCGAAAATTCAATGGGCTGAATTCAACCTCGATGATATTGAATCAGATCAATATCATGAATAAAATATCTGAGCTATCAAATCAATTCATCGTTTAAAATGGAATAGTATACCACAGGAAGATCTTTTTTTTAGCCATACCAAATTCAAAATCGGATTCATGATCCAATTCACATGATTCAATTCAATCGACTTCCTTTCTCTTTTGGATTCTTTTTTATTTTTTTATTTATCCTTCTTTCTTGTTTTTCTATAAATTAGACCCCATTCCTTGTAGATTCATCTGATGAATCTGATGAAGTAGTATTTGAATACTCTTTACGTTTCATTTCCGTTGGTTACAAACAAACCAACTCAAACAAACAATAGAAGCTAAATAAAAAAAGAAGAAGGAGTTAACTCCTACTCCTTCGACTTCTTCTTTTTTTAATGATCTAATTTGCGTGGAAAACAAATCAAACAAGTATCCTAAAAAAGTCCTAGTATTATTATACTACTACTAAGATATAAAAAAGATTGAATATTCTAGCAACGTTCACTATGTATAGTCTGTCTTCGACAGCACTTCTCTTAAAAAAAAAATGCATTCTCTCTAAAAAGAGTTTGGATCCTTTTTTTCATGTTATTGGCTTTTATTTGATTGATTTTATTCCTCGGGACTGACGGGGCTCGAACCCGCAGCTTCCGCCTTGACAGGGCGGTGCTCTGACCGATTGAACTACAATCCCCATGAAATCAAGCTATCGAGTATACATATATATATTTATACTTGCATTGAAACTAAACGATTTCAATTTTGATTCGAATCTCGGTTTTATAAGGATCACCGAGGCACGAGGGATATACTGATATATCGATACTTTATCGAGAGCGACACATAACATATTATTAGTTCAGTACTGTCCAAATGGAATGAAAACCCATTTTTATCATTAAAAAAAAGTTTTTTCTTTATTCGGTTTTTATTATAGGTTATTATTATATCTAAGATATAAGACTATTTTATAAGATATAAGACTATTTTGTAAGATATAAGACTATTTTGAAAATCGTAAATTGAGATTAGAGTTCTTAGCAAAATAGGCATTTTTGCTAACAAAAAAATGGAACAGAGCAATTCAAGCGGTAAGGATATATCCGAAATTTTTTTATTCGTTAATATCCGTCATTTTTGAAGAACAAAGAAAAAGTCTATATCATTTCATGGCGGATCAGGGAATTCTTGGGCCGAGCTGGATTTGAACCAGCGTAGACATATTGCCAACGAATTTACAGTCCGTCCCCATTAACCGCTCGGGCATCGACCCAGGAAGAAGCCATTTTAGGCTTAGTTAGAAGCCTAGATCAACTTCTTTTCGTAGTACCCTACCCCCAGGGGAAGTCGAATCCCCGCCGCCTCCTTGAAAGAGAGATGTCCTGAACCACTAGACGATGGGGGCATACTTGCCCAACCGCCATCATATTATACGATACGATGATTATCATATGATAAGTTTTTTTATATTGTCAATATAACGGAAGAGTCTGATTAGACTCGAAAGGTCTTTCCCTCTTTCATATAATTTCATAAAATTTTTTGATTCATGATTTTTTCCTAAAAAATTCATTCTAATCGACATCTAGAAATAGGAAATTCTTGATTCGATACTATAGAGAATAGAATTTTTTTTAATTCAAATAGAGTGTCTATATCTATATTTATTCATTATTCAATCTATATTTATTCTTCATTAATTCACAAAAAAAGAAAAAAATCAAGATAAATCTAAATAAATCCAATTTTTCGTTCTGGAATCAACCCTATCCATTCTGAGTCTATTGCTGAGTCTAATGCATATAATCTATATATATAAATTATACAAGATATCTATATAGAATAGATATATATGCTTAATAATTGATTCATGAATTGAGCCAAAGGAGCCCCTTTAACTCAGTGGTAGAGTAACGCCATGGTAAGGCGTAAGTCATCGGTTCAAATCCGATAAGGGGCTTTTTTCTTTCATCAAAAAACACCAGTATTTTTTAGACTCTATTCGAATAATATATTCGAACGTAAAAATAGAGATATTTATAGCATTTTGTTATTCTTAACATTTGTCTATTAGATTAGAATGACTTAGAATAAGTAATAAGATAAGTCGTCTTTTGAATTACCAAATATTCCTGCCTATTTTATATTTGCCCTCACAATCTATTCTAATCGAAAATAGAAAAATGAAAAAAAAAAGTAAGTAGACCTAACCTATTGATTCATGACTTTATCCACTATTCTGATATTCAAATTCGATAGAGATAAACTTGTAAAAGTGGATCTTTTTTATTTCATAGTTATTTAGACTCCACCCGAATCTGTCGATATTGCCGATTCCGTAGTCTTGTTCCTAGGATATCTTAGAGGACTAATGCTATTCTGCTCGTTCGCAGAGAAGGGTTTATTTCCATAATACAAGTCAAGATTCATTTTTTTCAATAATTTCCATATAAGATATATCTATCCCATTATGGCTTGATATATGAAATCAAAAAATTTCGATATCGATACATATGATAT